ATAATATTACTAATTTCATCTGCTCGAATAGTTACCATGAGTATTTCTTAATTCTTTTTTTTGTTTGAAAGAAAAATAATGCCTGCACAGTAGAAAGACTAACCCGTTATTTCTTTCATCATTCCAAACATGCCAATATTTGTACTGATGGTACGTAAATGTAACTCGGTGTTCAAACAACTATTCAGAGTTCCTAGAGCTCCTTCTAAGGCTTGTTGGAAAATCCGTTGTCGAACTTGATTAATTGCTCTTTGTTGTTCAAAACGAATGGTTTCGTTTTTGTAATTTTCTAATTGTTCCAAAGTCTTATAAGTTGAATTAATCAAATTCAATTTTTCTCGTTCTATCTCAGAGTACCCATTCGCTCGAAACTGATCCGCTTCCATTTCTACTTTCCGTAAGCGAGCCGCGGCTTTTTCCAGCCGTTCCTGGGCCCCCTCGCGTAGTTCTTCTGAATCTCGAATAGTCTTCAAGATCCTCTGTTTTCGATTATCTAATAAATCACTTAATGAAAGTAGATTATCTTTCCATTCATTTCAAAACTTCCACGATCCCTTCCCGAACCAAACATGAATCTTTCGATTCATTTGGCTCTCAGGCTCAATTACTTATGGAAATTCCCATAGCTTTTTTACTGTAATGAGCCTATCCTCTCTTCTCTATTCATATTCGCGAAAATATCGAAACTGGTCACTAATCTAAGAACATAATATTCGGAGGACTCTTCTGACCAACCAAATAATTATAATTGTCAGCAAAGTTGTTTCTTTTTTTTATTCAAATCCAAAAAATGCTTCTTACTTTATACATAGGTTATCGATTCAGCATTGGATAAAAAAGATAAATAAAAAAGGGGGGGTGAAATATCTATTTTTCCAATTAAAAATTTAAAAATATAATATAAAATTTCAAATTAAAATAAAAGGTTCAAATCATTTTTTTATCGACATGAGTGTTTTATATCGATAAAAAAAATTCAACTCTTCGTTTTGAAACCTTTTCCGTATTAACATAGTAGTAGAAAGAGTACCATGCTGCATCTGGACTTCAAACGATTTCGCTTTAACCCTGTTAATGGTTCCGCATTATTGGTTGGTAGAGAATCAAAGTAGATTTACCAATGAATCACGAAATGCTATGGTTCTTAAATATGATTTCTTAATTTATTCAGAAGTAATTCGCGGAATCGTGCCCTTTTTCAAGTTATAACGAAAAAAGTGCAGTTGGTTGGATCCAGCCTATTTCTTGAAATAAACAACTCGCACACACTCCCTTTCCAAAAAAAATCAATACACCAACCACTACACTTAGATTTATTGGATTTGTTGCTAAAATATCAGTATTAAACCCGAAACTCCCGGCGAACGGCCAATAACCCAAGGAAAGGAAAGAATCGGTTACATTTTTCATATGATCTCCTCTTTCTTATTCTTATAGATAGACTAATTTTCTTTTTCTATATATTTTTTTTATTTATTCTATTATTTTTCTAAATACTAAATAGAGTAAAAAAAATATTGATTTATAGATGTAAATGGATTGTTTTTTCAATTGGAAATTTCCAACAACAACGATACTTATTAGTATTAGGTATCAGGTCTTATGTCAGTTGTAAAATAAAATATCTCATTTGTTGCAATACTTCCTAAAAAAAGTTCCATTAGACTAAGAGGGTAAAGGAAGAAAGTGAGCTGATGTGCTAATTTAATTCCCCACCCTCAAATCATTTCTTCCCCCCGATTATTGTCACAACGAATAAGAAATTGTAGGAGTGAAATCTTAATATAATTCGAAAAAAGCAAGAGCAGCAAATCCAAGGAAATAAAAAAAGAAACAAATATGTATTGGGGGGATTAAACAAAGGGATTCGCAAATAAAAGAGCTAATGCCACAACCAGTCCATAAATAGTTAAAGCTTCCATAAAAGCCAGACTAAGCAATAAAGTACCTCGTATTTTTCCTTCTGCTTCTGGTTGTCTGGCGATCCCTTCTACAGCTTGGCCCGCAGCAGTACCTTGACCAACCCCGGGTCCAATAGAAGCAAGCCCCACGGCCAATCCAGCAGCAATAACGGAAGCAGCAGAAATCAGTGGATTCATGATAAGTTCCTCGCATCAAAACAAAAAAAAAAAAGAAATAGTTAATGATACAATCAACCGATGAATTATAACTTACTTATTCCATCGCTAAGATTTATCCAGTCAAAGTTACTAAACCCCCCGAAATAATAGAATAATATTCTTGAATCATCCGAACTACTTCGATATCTCTTTTTTAATTCCTATCCACGTCATTTTTGTGAATTCGTCCGACTTTTGTGCGTCCATTTCTTTCTTTTTTATTTTTTTATTTTTCCGAACCTTTTTTTGAATTCTTTGTTCTTTTTCGTTATTGAAACTCATTCAATATTCAATTCAAAATTCCAGCCGAAACGGGAGGACTTCTAGTGGAATCCCTATATAAATATAAATTCACAGTAGTAGGGCAAATTAGATATATC